TCTTACTTATCAATAATTTTTTTATATCCACCCGTTAATATTGTGGAGACTCAAAATAAGGTTTGTTCATTTATCGAAAATAAAAAGAATGGAAAACGAGATAATGTGTCTTGTGTCTATTCAAGAATTTTAATATTTGAATTTAAGACTGTTTTTTTTAGCAATTCTTTAATATTAGAAAGTATTAGATTAGAATTAGAATATTAGAACTCTCTATTCTCGAAAAAAGCATTCATTTTTATAGGATAAGATGAAAGATCTCATCGAAAACTTACAGCAGCTTGCCAAACAAAGGCTAAGAGAAAAAAAAGTAGAGGTATGACCGGCATAAAATCAACAATTGGACTCAAAAAAGCATAGGCCTCCGGTAATTTGGCAAAGAAACAACTACTCGAATAAAGAGCAGAATTAAGACAGATCAAGCTAAAGATATTAAGCATAACAGACATTTTGTTTTTAAAAAAATTGTATTTTGATTAAGTTATTGATAGAAAAAAAAAATTTTTCGTTTTTTTTTTGAACTTACTCACTCAATCAAAAAACCTTCCATTCTCAATGGAGAATAGAAGAAATTCTACTTTCATATAATATCTTAATCTTAATGGAATTTTCTTTAATGATCAATAAATTATTTTTTTATATGTCTACAATGTGTTAGAGTTAAAATACTAAACAACAAAATCTAATTGATTTTTTAGATATACAATATAGATAGTTGGGCTTGAATTGACGAATAATCACTAATAATATTAGTGTTTATTAATGGCAAATAGAAATCGAAGTGGGGCGTGGCCAAGTGGTAAGGCATCGGGTTTTGGTCCCGCTATTCGGAGGTTCGAATCCTTCCGCCCCAGAGCATTATTAATTATTATTAACAATAAAATAATAATAAAAATAAAGATTTCTTTTGTGTTTATAAAGTGTATAAGTGGCTAGAGTTTGACTCTTTTAGCTAAAAAAAAGAATTTATATCTTTTGCACATATTTCGCAAATTCACAGCGATACACAAATGCAGGTGAATCTGTTGGGTATTTAGGGAAGATGTTTTTATATAGATTACATGAATTTTAATTAAAAAAAGTTGTGCCTTTAACCTATCATATATCCACCCCCTATAAATATGATATATGAATGGAAATAGTCATTTCTAATTTATAGAAAATAGAAAGAAGTTTGTTCTTTTTTTTTTAATACCTTGAAAAAGAAATTGCATTTTTACTATAGTATTAGTAGTATTATTATTGATATTTATTATATAATTATTAATAATAATAATTATTATTATTAATTAAAATTAATTTATTTTAAAGGTTGAGTTCGAAAAGAAAGATCATTTATCTCTCTTAGCTTATCTGTTAGGGATGTCATCTTATTGTAAATCGTAATTTTTATAAAAAAAATTAGAAAAAAAAAGAATATTACTAAAAAAAAATATAAGATATATTAAATATCTAATCTATGTAAGAACTGTTTTAACTGAACCAATGACTATTCATGATTCGATAATTGAATCAACTGCGGACCGGTTCCAACTTCAACGAGGAATGTTATGGTAAAACTTCGTTTGAAACGATGTGGTAGAAAGCAACGTGCGACTTGAAGGACATGATCCGTTGTGGATTCTTAATATCCATCATTCTTTAATAAGGATGCTCTTGACTCGACATCATTTACCCTGTTCCACGCGAATCCGTTTTATTGGGGTGTAATGGAAATATGATGGAGCTCGAGGAGAAAGTATTGAGCTATTTCTCAAAGGAGACGGGTCTAGGGTTAATGTCAATCAAAAGAATAAGTTGGAACAACTTCGTAAGTTATCTTTGACAGAGAATTCGAAATTCGAAAGGAACAAAAAAAGCAACTTTAAAATCCCCAAGGAATTTTTGATAAAATCTTTTAGATTAAATAGATTTATATCTATTGTGCGGAATTTTGTGCGGCCGCCGTTCATATGATTAGATTCTTTGAGAGAAATAAATAACAAAAAGGTATGTTGCAGCCATTTTTGAAAGGATTAAAAATCTACGAAGTAATGTCTAAACCCAATGATTCAAAAAACACGATGATTAAAGGCTTCCGGAACAAGGAAATATTCTTTTTATTTTTAATTGTTGCAACAATTTTAATCGAGTCTAAATGAAATAAAACAAAGAGTATTTGAGACTACTCAATAAATGATAAATGCCAAAGTATTTTTTGATCTTTTGGGCTATTTGAAAGTTATTCAACTTGAGTTATGAGTATACAAATGGTTTTTTGAGGAAAGGGCTAAATTCTTAGTTTAATGGATTTTCATTTGACGATTTTCTGGACTTATTTGATTGGTCATTCTAATTTATATAATATACAAATTGAATCATTTTTCTCGAGCCGTACGAAGAGAAAACTTCCTGTACGTTTCCAAGGGGGGTTTAATCTATCCCAATGAGCCGTCTATCGAATCGTTGCAATTGATGTTCGGTCACGAAGAGAGGGAAGAGATCTGCAGAAAGTGGGTTTTTATGATCCGATAAAAAATAAAACTTATTTAAATGTTCCTGCTATTCTCTATTTTATTCAAAAAGGCGCTCAACCTACAGAAACTGTTTATGATATTTTAAAGAGGGCGGCGGTTTTTAAAGAATTTCATTTTAATCAAACGAAATTTAATTAATGAATAATTAAAAATTTTTTAAATAGAAAAACAAAAGATAATGAGGTTGTAATTGATTATAACTTTTTTTATTCCTGTATTTTTTTTTGTAGTGCCAATCCAACAAAGGTTTCCTCTATAATTTTATTTCGCTTTGTTTTTTCTATTTAGATTTCACAATTTTGCTTCTATATTATCGTATTTCTGTATTTATTATCATCATATAATAATTGGATTTTCTTTTATTTGAATTTTAGTAGATTTTTCAATAAAAAAAAGGAAGCTTTTTCTATATTGTAGTTGTATTTTTTTTTCATATTGACAAGAATGTATTGAACACATATAATTCAATTGTGAAATAAAAAAATTAAAAGGTTTTTTTATGTGTTCTATCTACCCAATATTTTTATTCAAAGGTTCGTTGAATTTGTTCGGATACAAAAACAAAATACCTTTTTTGGATTGAAAAAATGTAGACTTTTTGTCTATCCAATTTTTTTTTCTAAGAATCTCTTGTATTGGTGTTTGTTTTTATAATAAAATTTTTTTTTTGTTCGTAATGGGAATCAATTCGAAAACTTTTTTCGATTTCTTGCTAATTCAACGTTTTGATTCCAACCCGATTTTTTTGATCTCGGTTGTATCTACATAACATATGGGGGTTGCTAACTCAACGGTAGAGTACTCGGCTTTTAAGTGCGACTAGGATCTTTTACATATTTGGATGAAGCAAGGGATTCGTCTACACTATCGGTAGAGTTTATACGATCACGACTGATCCTGAAAGGAAATGAATGGAAAAAAGCGCATGTCGTATCAATAGAGAATTCATAGACTATTTCATTCTTAGCAAATCGGTACAAAACTTTATTTGATTTGAAGTCTTGGGAGGAAATGCAATGAATTCAAAATTGGGTCAATTTAATAAATGGATCGAACCCTATCCTTATGGGTTCCAATTTTGTGGAAAGCATGAGCAACGAGCTTATCTTCGTAATATGAATGATTATCCCATCTAATTAGCCGTTAAAAAAAACTTAGTGCCTGATACGGGAAAAGATTCTCCCATGTGTGGATTTTCTTTTTTAGTGAATCCTAACTATTTAACTATTAGACTATCCATTCTCCATATGGAGATGGCCAAGAGTGTGTAGAAGAAACAGTATATTGATAAAGATACTTTTATCAAAATCAGAAGAACGATTGGGTTGAAAAAGTAAAGGATTTCTAACCATCATGTTATTTTTTAATAACAAAAGAACTAATTAGATGGAAAAAAAGAGAGATTCTGCTCATGAATTTACCTATTTTCGAGGTATCTAAAAAAAAAAAATATCTTGGTTTGACTGTATCGCACTATGTATATGTATCATTTGATAACTTAAGAAATCTCCTATTTTTTACTTTAAATTTTAGGTCTAAATTTAAATGGAACAATTCCACGGATATATAGAATTAGAAGGTTTTTGGCAACACAACTTTTTATATCCACTTATGTTTCAGGAATATATTTTTTCGTTTGCATATGGTCATGGTTTAAAGAAATTTGTTTTGTTGGAAACTTCAGGCGATAGGAAATTGAGTTTACTAGTTGTGAAACGTTTAATAAATCGAATGTATCAACAGAATTTTTTGATTCTTTCAGCTATTGATTCTAACCAAAACGACTTTTTGGGGCACAAACATGATTTTTATTCGCAAATGTTATCTGAAGTATTTGCAGTCATTGTGGAAATTCCACTTTCCACAGCTTCTCTAGAGAAACATAAAAAAGTCAAATCTCAGAATTTGCGATCAATTCATTCAATATTTCCTTTTTTAGAGGACAGCGTTTTACATTTAAATTTTGTGTTAGATATATTAATACCTTACCCTGTCCATTTGGAAATCTTAGTTCAAACACTTCGGTACTGGGTGAAAGATGCCTCGTCTTTGCATTTATTACGATTCTTTCTTTATGAATATCATAATTGGAATAGTCTTATTATAAAAAAAAAATACATTTTTCTTTTTCTAAAAAGGACTCAAAGATTTTTTTTGTTCTTATATAATTTCCATGTATGTGAATACGAATCCATTTTCTTGTTTCTTTGCAACCAATCCTCTCATTTACGATCAACATCTTACAGAGCCTTTCTTGAACGCATTTTTTTCTACGGAAAATTAGAATATTTAGTAAAACTTTTTACTAAGGATTTTGACGTTATTTTTTGGCTTTTCAAAGACCCCTACCCGTATTCTGTTAGGTATAAAGGAAAATATATTATGGCATCAAAAGGGACATCCCTTTTGATGCATAAATTGAAATTTTACTTTATCTATTTCTGGCAATGTTATTTTTATGTGTGGTCTCAAGCAAGAAGAATC